AACAAAAACTAGAGCAAACATATAATAACGTATTCGAAATTGTAACCAAGCATCGCCCATTGGTTCTATACCCGATTCATAACTAGAAAGTTTTTCTGGCCCTTTGCTAATCGGGGCTAAAACTCCGGAAATTAGAAATGCCAAAATAGGAATAACACTTGATATTATTAGAAATGCCCAGAAAATATCATATTCGTAAAGAAAAAACATGGGCGTACTCCTATGAATTATGAATGTGGAAAATATATTAGATTAGTTGAGTCGAATTGGAATTCATTTTCAACTTATCCATAACTGTTTAGTCAAAACAAAAATAGATTTTGATTGAACCACCTAGTTTTGTTTGTTTGCTGTGGTACATCTTTCGTTTCAAGATTCATCGACTTACATTTTTCTATTCTATTTTCTTCAAAAAAAATTTGGATATCAAGTCAATGATATCAATTCAATATAATATAAATCTCTATTGCTCTTCTACAAAAAAGACTCTTTTCTCACGTTTTCGCCTCACTTCAGTTCTCTCTAAAAAAAGGGGGGGTAGGATAATGTCTGGGAAGTTTCATCTCTAAAATTTCTAAAATTAGAGTATAGTGGGGTGTTAGTATACTCTTTTACTTTATATTTCGAATATTTCTATTAAATTCAAATATTAGCTATTAATATTTAATATTAAATTAAATATTATTAAATAAATTAATCTATTAGATTATTAAAATCTATATCTAAATACCATATCTCTATATTCTAATTAGAATATTATACTCTAATTCCAATTAGAGTAGAGAATTCTACTCTAATATATAGTATTAGTTATTAGGAACTAATAAAAAATTGGATAGGAAATTGATTGAATACAGCAAGAAAGGACCCCTTTTGGGTCCTTTACCAGGTAAGGTATACCAAGAAAAGCCTATTTTGGTAACAATGAAAGGTAGCAAAGATCTTCATTTTTCAAACTCTGGCTTGTCCATAAATACAGTAAATAAATACAGTAAATAAATACAGTAAGTCGTTCCGAAATCTGTGGAACTTACTAGTGGAATCCATTTTAATTGGGCTAGGTTAGAGCTTATTTTTAAGCGGATTCATGTCATGATTTTAACTCCAAAAATTCACTAGGTTTAGATAGGTATTCGAAAGATAAAGAAAAGAGGTATCACTAACTATTTGATTGCGGACAGGATAAGGGGGAAATTTCATTTGGTTTGTTTAGCTAAGATTCGATATCGATTGGATCCACAATAAAAACCATACGATTTTTGGATTTTTGTATTTGAATTTGATTTTCCTTTTTTTAGGGCTATACGGACTCGAACCGTAGACCTTCTCGGTAAAACAGATCAAACTGATTCTTAGCAAAATGATTCGAACTGTTTCAAAGACCCAACATGCAGTTTTTTGCATTGGGCTCTTTCATTAACTGATATAAATAATCAGTTAATCTACCATAATTCTCTTGACAGAACGAAAAGATAAGAAGATGGCTCCATGTGCTCTGATTGGATTACAATCAGAGAGCACTACCAAAGTGTTTCAAAGAAGGATTATCTTGACGTAGGTCTGCTTTTGGCTTAGATCAACCTAAGTTAAATGAGGTCTCCATCGCCCGGCTTTTGCTTAAAGAATCAAATATGAAACTTCATACACCTTAAAGTTCATTTCATAGGATAGAACGAAAAGAGAATTTTTGCAGTCCTTATACTCATTATGCCTAGCATTGAATAGACTGGGTATTCACCTTTATTCACCTTATCAATATCTTAAATCAATAATCAATGATAAATGCTATTGGAGCCTAAAAGGACATCGAAATTGGACCGAACCCTTTCTTTTGTCAGGCTATTGTTCTCTTGTTCCCTAAAAGTTATGAAGTAAGACAAAGACTTCGACTTATCAATAAGTCTTTTGATTACATGATGTACTCCTCTGAAAAACATTGGCGCGCGTGTAAACGAGGTGCTCTACCTAACTGAGCTATAGCCCTTGTGCTTGTGATACATATTTTATCATGTGGATAATTTTTTGTCAAGATGAGTATTACATGATCCAACATCCTAGATCTTTGATCTCTTTGAGAGATATTGCTATTGCTTAGAAATAATATTCAATTTATAATCCGTCAATGTGACGGGTTCCTTTTCTTTCTCTTTGTGATGCTAAGCGACCTACTTAACTCAGTGGTTAGAGTATTGCTTTCATACGGCAGGAGTCATTGGTTCAAATCCAATAGTAGGTAGACCTTATTAGATACCATTGATTATGATATCTAATAAGTTTTTCTTTTCTGCCCACCTGATTTTATTGATTTTTAATCTTTTCCATTCTATATTTGAATTTTTCAAATTTTCGTTGTATTAGAATCCAATTCCACTCAGGATTCCCGTCATTTCATTTGGAAGGATTAAGATTAAATAGGATGTATAAACAGAACTTCTGTTTATACAGAAACAGAAGTTCTTTTGCTTATTCGGGCGCACTCCTAGTTATGAAATCACATTGA